CTATGCTTCTTCTGACACAGCAACGCAAATTGAATCAGTATCGAAAGGAAGTGCTAAATAATTTCTTTTTCCTTTCCTTTATCTGTTGATGTAAAATGATGCTGTATTTAATATAAAATTCTTACAATGAAAGAGATTATCATATTTCCACAATTCAATTTTAAGTGGATGGGAGATCTATAAATTTCTTTTTCATGGTTGTAGAGGCAGTTTTTGTTAGAATCCCCCCTTTTTATTTTAAGGAATTTGTTAATTGTCCAGTAACAAATATGATTCGATGAAAGAAAGTGAAAAAAGAATAAAATAATTGGAATCAATAGTTGTAATGAATTGTTGGATTGGATCTCAATCCAAATTTGGATCTAGCTACAAGGAAGAGGCTTTATTTTAAAATATCGAACGAGGAAACATAGTATTCCATAAAAATGGAATTCAAAATAATAATTCAAAAAGAGTTTCGTTTTTAAATGAAGTTACACGATCCAGTTCGTTTATTCTCGACGACTTGGTTGATAGGAATCGCGAGATGGCTAGATCTTAGAAATGATGAATCGGTTTCATTTTATATGCCTGTTACTTTCTCTTTTTTCGTGCCGTCTATAATGATAGATGAATCCAAAACTTTCAATTGGACTTATTATTTCAATTGGTATTTTTGTATATCTTCCTATGTTAGAAAAATGGAAACTTAGGTAAATACTTTAGAAACATATGTATAAAAATACCATATTTCATTTAGCCCTTTCATGCTTACTATAACCAGTTATTTCGGTTTTCTACTAGTGGCTTTAACTATAACTTCAGCTTTATTTATTGGTCTGAGCAAGATACGACTTATTTAAAATTTCTATTTGAAAGAAACAATTCAGAAAGGAAATGCTTCTGTGAGATTCTGTGTATTCTAGAGTTATTTACCATGTCAATTGTCAATTCTTGGTCATTGAGATTCACATCAATTCGGATTAATATTTAGGTATAGATATTACCGCTTTTTTTCTCCTTTTCAAAAAATTGAAATGATTGAAGTTTTTCTATTTGGAATCGTGTTAGGTCTAATTCCTATTACTTTGGCTGGATTATTCGTAACTGCATATTTACAATACAGGCGTGGCGATCAGTTGGACCTTTGATTAATTCACATTTCTTTTTTTGATTGGCCTCCTCCTTTCTTTAATCCACAGGAGGTCAAATTCTAATTGTTGTGCAAGCGACTGAATCCATTTCAGTCTAATTGAATTCATGAAGAAAAAATCACGCTCTGTAGGATTTGAACCTACGACATCGGGTTTTGGAGACCCACGTTCTACCGAACTGAACTAAGAGCGCTTTCTTATCAGAATAGAAAAGGATGTAAAGAAAAGATTTTTTTTAAACTAATCCATTTTCATTTTATATCTATATATTCTATAGTTTCATAAAAATGAACTTCCGCGCAACGCAATTTGAATCGATCTCAGCTGATTCCTCGTTACTGCTCAACGGGGCAGTAATAGGTAGGGATGACAGGATTTGAACCCGTGACATTTTGTACCCAAAACAAACGCGCTACCAAGCTGCGCCACATCCCTTCAAATTGTTCTACAGTATAATTGTAGAGAATTCCTTTCTTGTTTTCCACATCCCTATTTCCTGCATTGAGACACACAGCTTTTCTGTCCATTTCGTCTTTTTTGGCCTCATTTAACATATTTTTACATATAATAATAAGAAAAGGAAATCTTATGGATCGTTGTAAATTTCAATTGGAATTAGGGATTCCGTGTACAACTCTAAACGGCCCTTAACTCCATATGCATCTAATCATATATGCATTATCTTTATGTATTACAATAAAAAAGGAGGTTTTTCAATGCGAGATCTAAAAACATATCTCTCCGTGGCCCCAGTACTAAGTACGTTATGGTTCGGGGCTTTAGCAGGTATATTGATAGAGATTAATCGTTTTTTCCCCGATGCGTTGACATTCCCCTTTTTTTCATTCTAGCTATTGACACCGGAAGGAATGAAGAAGATTAGAAATAGAATCAAATATCTGTGACTAATCCCCCCTCCCTCTTTTCTCTTTTTTCCCTTTTTTTTTTTCTAATTTTTAGAATTTAGAATAAGGGACGAAAGAGAAAGAATAAAAATGGATTCAACGTCTGCGAGACTCAGGTTCAAATTCGAATTAAAAATAGAGACGTGGGGGTAGAGTAGGAAAATCGGGGTCTAGGGCAAGAATACAAGATCTTTAACTGCCCTTCGGAGTTAAATAGAATTTCGAACTCATTCTCATTGTCTTGCTTATTATTTACTATGGCTTTTATGGCTTTGCTTTGATTTAATTGATTTTGATCTTTTAGAGTTGGATTTCAAGTTAATAACTTTTATTTTTTCCTTCCTTTCTTTTTCTTCATTTCGAATCAAAATAGAAGAGTTGAGTAAATCAAAAATCCAAAGGAGGTTCATGGCCAAGAGAAAAGATGCGCGGGTAACGGTAATTTTGGAATGTACCAGTTGTATACAAAACGGTGTTAAGAAGGTATCAACGGGTATTTCCAGATATATTACTCAAAAGAACCGGCACAATACGCCCAATCGATTAGAATTGAGAAAATTCTGTCCCTATTGTTACAAACATATGATTCATGGGGAAATAAAGAAATAGATTGAACCGAGTATGTCTTATCCTTGAAAGGAGAAAAATGACATTATATAGAACACATTGAAATATAAATAGAAGATATTGCATTTAAATAAAAAGAATCCTATTTGGAGTTAAAATTACAATTAAGAAATATTTCGGGATAAGAAATAAACTAAACAAACAAACCATGGATAAATCCAAGCGACCTTTTCTTAAATCCAAGCGATCTTTTCGTAGGCGTTTGCCCCCGATTCAATCGGGGGATCGAATTGATTATAGAAACATGAGTTTAATTAGTCGATTTATTAGTGAACAGGGAAAAATATTATCTAGACGAGTAAATAGATTGACCTTGAAACAACAACGATTAATTACTATTGCTATAAAACAAGCTCGTATTTTATCTTTGTTACCTTTTCTCAATAATGAGAAACAATTTGAAAGAATCGAGTCGACCACTAGAACTACTGGTCTTAGAACCAGAAATAAATAGGCTTATTTTTTGTTCACTTCAATCAGAATTCCAATTTGAACTCAAACATGGATTGGTGTTTTATTTGACAAATCTTAGAATCCAGATTATTGTGTCGTAAAAAAAAAACGAATCGGAAAAAAAAAAGATTTTTTTATTGAACGTGTTCATTCATTTTGACTACTTTAGCGCATTTCTCATAGTAATTTTGACTTCAACTCCACCCTCCCGGAGTTCATTCTCCGGGGAACCCCATTTAAATTATTTCGGTGTATTCTTTCCAATCTACTTTTTCTCTGATTTCGTTGGAAATCATATAAAGACAATTCCTATTTGATATAGCTATTTGGGCCAGTATTTTACGATTAAGAAGCAACTGCCTCTTATATAGATCATGTATTAATTTACTATAACTATAAGATACTCCCTTTTCTCGAATTACTGCGTTTATTCGAGTGATCCACAAACGACGAAAATTTCTCTTTTGCTTATCTCTATCCCGATGAGCCGAAACCAAAGCTCTTATTTTCTGTTGAGTAATAGTTCGAGTAAGTCTTGAGTGAGATCCTCGAAAACTTGATGCAAATAAACGAATTTTTGTTCTACGTTTCCGGGCTATATATCCGCGTTTAACTCTAGTCATTGAATAAATAAAATTTTGACAAATAACTAATTGATTTTTTTCTTTCAGTTATTATTTTTCCCGTCCTGGCCTATTAATAACTAATAACCAAACGGATTTTTCCAATGTATAAAATACAAATTCCAATGGCTTTGGCTACTATAACCTTCCCGACCACGATTTTTTCTTTTTTGGGGTATTTTACTGGGAAATATGAAAGAAATTGTGGGTTTCCTCGTTTCTATGGTTACTTCTTAAACGGTGAGGTCTTCTCTATACACCGGAGCCCTTACTTCATTTAATATTTCATCAATGTTATTGGTAACTTGTATAGTTCACACCACACTCTTTGGCTCTACCTATGAATTATCCAGTAACAGGTCTTTCACAATGAGACCCGCCTATACAGTAACGGTATTTAATTAGGAAAGTTAGCTGGGTAGCTGACCCTCGTAGTCCGTTCTTGACTGAGCGAGAACTTCTTTTTTTTTTTTTAATTTTAATAAGATTTTTCCGCTTAATGGATAATCAGTTGCTACCAATGGAGAATTGTTTCTCATCTTAAATTCAGGTGATTGAATTTGCACCAACGGAAACCATAAACTTTATACACAATAGAAGGATAGATTTGCTTATTTTTAGATAGTGAATGGAGTTCCTTCTTCCATTCTATCCTATTCATTAGTACTGATCAGTCATACTGGAAGCAGTTTTCTTGCTTTTTCCTGTCAGCTCATGATCTAAACGAGTCGCACATACACCCTAGTACATGTTCCTCGACGCTGAGGACATCCCCGAAGAGCGGGGGATTTCGTGACATTTCGAATGGGCTGTCTTGTATTTCTAATAAGTTGTTTAATAGTTGGCATGTTGAGTCATATATATAATGGGCTGGTTTAGATTGATCCTAACCGGATTTTTTATTTATTTATATAGTAAACTCGGAGATAAAATATCAAATCACAGATTTGCACAAAATCCACTTTTTCATTCAACTGCTACAAGATCAACAATTCCATAAGTTTGGGCTTCTGTTGCTGACATAAAAACGTCTCTTTCCATGTCTTCAGATACAACCCATAAAGGTTTACGCGTCCTTTGTACATAAACCCTTGTGATGGTTTCGCGTAGTTTCAGCAGTTCTTCCGCTTCCAGGATAAATTCTCCCGTTTGTGCCTCATAAAAAGAACTAGCAGGTTGATGCATCATTACCCTGATAATAGAAGGTTTCTCTATCTGGTGTGATGAAAGAAACAGAAAAGAAAGATAAAGAATAATAGGAAAAAGGATAGAATTGAACAACCGTACGGGCATTATCTTTTATGCATTGCATACGGCTCTATAATCAAATTGACCCCTAACTTTTCCATTCAAGAAAGATAAAAAATAGAATCTATTAGCCCCAGATGGGTAAATGATCAAAATGCCACCCTTCTTTTTTTTTTCGGAGGAGTTCAAAAATACTATGATGGCTCCGTTGCTTTCTATTTTAAAATGGATTTTTTTGTCTTTGATTCAGCAATCCCAAAGTTTCTTTTTGAGCCAATCAAAAAAATTTGGTTTTTTCGCACTCTTTTTTTTTATAACTTAAATATTGTTAAGAGCCCGTTAGTGTAAAAACAAACAAGTTTGTGACGCTGAATTGGACTTCCGATAGATAAGAGAAAGTCGGAAATATCTTTTATCTCATACTACTCTCTCGATACATAATCAAATCTTTTGAAAAAAAAATACAAAATTTTTCATATCGAATTCGAAGTGCCATGCTATTATTACTTAATATTCATATGGCGAAGGCATAGTTTTCTTTTTTCTCTTAAATAAAAAAACTTCATTGGCGCCAAGCGTGAGGGAATGCTAGACGTTTGGTAATTTCTCCTCCAACCAGAATAAAAGATCCCATTGACGCGGCCAATCCCATGCATATTGTATGGACCTCTGGTCGTACAAATTGCATAGTATCATAAATGGCTATTCCGGGTATTATCCATCCACCAGGGGAGTTTATAAACAAATACAGATCTTTAGTCTCATCCTCGATACTGAGATATACCATAAGACCAATAAGTTGATTCGAGATCTCGCTATCAACCTCTTGGCCTAAAAAAAGTAATCTTTCTCGATAAAGTCGGTTGAGTAGGGTAAAATTGTATTCCTTAGGAACCGTACATGCACCTTTTGATGCATACGGTTCAAAAAAATTGCGAAGAAAAGAATCAATGTATAGATTCCAGTCCTCTTTCTTTTTCGGGTTTTTCTAATTTTTTAATGAAAGGGCTTTTTCTTCGATTTTTCAATAAAGATGAATTTTTATTTCTTCTTTGATAATAGAAAAAAAGGGTAAATAAACTTATCGAATTAACTTCTCATTGATGTATTCTTTCATCGAAATTCAATCCCAATTACGATGGTATTTTCTTGTTCCTGAATGGGTCTCTTTCATCTTTTTAGGTTTATGCTCTACTCCGGGTAAAGATTCGCCCGATTTTGATTTGCACATATAGGACAAATCTTCCCATCACCATTTCTTTTTGTTATGACTTTACAAATAATCATTTATGATACACATAGTAATCATAGATATATTACCAATTGGGTTTTTTTTTTAAACGGAGCCTGGATACTTCATTTTTTTCGTCCAGCCAAAGCCAACCATAAATTATTCTAATTGATATAATTCTATGAATTCCCCCAAATAATGCATTTAATTGCATTTCACGCTCCAATTTTTCGATAATTCAATTTCTCTTTCTTGGGCGAAACAGAGGATATCTCGGTCGGGGGAGAGAATGGGGAAATCCCATATGACCCAAGATATCTGACAAGTCGCACTATACGTCAACCCAAGATGCATCTTCCTCTCCAGGACTTCGGAAAGGTACTTTTGGAACACCAATAGGCATGGATTGAAAGAAAAAAGAACTAAATACTATATTTCACTTTGATGTGGAAACGTAACAATATGGTTTTATTGTCTTTATTTTTCTTGTCTTTATAATATTGGCTTTATCATATTTATTTTATCCATAGATTAGAAAAATTTAGAAAGAAAGACAAAATAAATAAAGGAAATTTTTTACGAATAGATCCTTCTAATGATAAATGAAGGATAGACAAATTTTCTCATAGAAAATGGTATCAATCCACCATTGCATATTGGTACTTATCGAATATAGAATAAATCTGTTTCTCTTTGTTCTTACGAACAGAATTCTTCCATTATTACGAATAGAATATAGAATCAATATTAACCTAACCCTTGTTAGGAAAAAATCCCCTGAACAGGGGAAGTCTATAGGATAATCATAGTATAATTTTTTCCAATGCAATAAAGTTACGTAGTGTCTATTTTTCTTCGATAAAGGGGTATTTTCCATGGGTTTGCCTTGGTATCGTGTTCATACCGTTGTATTGAATGATCCCGGCCGGTTGCTTTCCGTTCATATAATGCATACAGCTCTGGTTGCTGGTTGGGCGGGCTCGATGGCTCTGTATGAATTAGCAGTTTTTGATCCTTCTGACCCTATTCTTGATCCAATGTGGAGACAGGGTATGTTCGTTATACCCTTCATGACTCGTTTAGGAATAACCAATTCATGGGGGGGTTGGAGTATCACAGGAGGAACTGTAACGAATCCGGGGATTTGGAGTTACGAAGGTGTAGCTGGGGCGCATATTGTGTTTTCTGGCTTATGCTTTTTGGCAGCTATCTGGCATTGGGTCTATTGGGATCTAGAAATATTTTCTGATGAACGTACAGGAAAACCCTCTTTGGATTTG